GAACTCATTTCGATAATTCTTTTAGCTGCTTTGATAGGTGCAATTGCTGTGGCTCGCCAGTAATAAATCTTTCGAACTAATAACCGAAATACAAATTAAACTTTGTTCTGCGTTATCACATCCATTTCTCCTCACTTCAATTTTATTTGAAGATTGTTTATGTCTAAAATATAAATAGAAATTCTTTTATTCAATCTATTACCAAACTTTTTATATTCTATCTAGTCAATTGAACCCATTAAATTGTTTTTTATCTTGAAATGAATCGAAATTGATAAGGAGTTGGTCAATGATGCTCGAACATGTACTTGTTGTGAGTGCCTATTTATTTTCTATCGGTATCTATGGATTGATCACAAGTCGAAATATGGTTAGAGCCCTTATGTGTCTTGAACTTATACTGAATGCAGTTAATATAAATTTTGTAACATTTTCTGATTTTTTTGATAGTCGCCAATTGAAAGGAAATCTTTTTTCAATTTTTGTTATAGCTATTGCAGCCGCTGAAGCAGCTATTGGACCAGCTATTATTTCCGCAATTTATCGTAACAGAAAATCAACTCGTATCAATCAATCAAATTTGTTGAATAAGTAGTATTGTATTAATAAGCAGTATTAATCATAGAAATTATAATATTTATCAAGTCGAATTAACATGGATGGTACATAACGTATTGATCGTGTTTACAAAAAATGCAATAAATCAAAGGATCTTGGACCTCTCGCATGAGCCGATCCGGAAGCAGATTAATTCTGGTAAATCATTGATTCATCTGGTGTCTAAATATATGTATAATTCATTTACAAGTTTACTAGATCGAAAATTTATGATGTTCAAAAATTTATATATCCAATGTCACATTCAGTAAAGATTTATGATACATGTATAGGGTGTACTCAATGTGTCCGAGCCTGCCCCACAGATGTATTAGAAATGATACCTTGGGACGGATGTAAAGCTAAGCAAATTGCTTCTGCTCCAAGAACAGAAGACTGTGTTGGTTGTAAGAGATGTGAATCCGCCTGTCCAACGGATTACTTGAGTGTTCGAGTTTATTTATGGCATGAAACAACTCGAAGCATGGGCCTAGCTTATTGATCCCTTTCACAAATCCCACCTGAATACATTTAATTTTTTTTTTACCGACAAAAATCCCCCTGCTCGAAAAAATATATTCTATTTTTTTTTTCGAGCACGGATTTTTCTGGTCAAAGTGTATCTTGTTTTTACTACGAATTATTTTCCTTGGTTAACAATAGTGGTAGTTTTGCCAATATTCGCGGGTTCTTTAATTTTCTTTCTACCTCATAGAGGAAATAAGATAATTAGGGGTTATACTATATTTATATGCGCAATAGAACTCCTTCTAATAACTTATGCATTCTATTATCATTTCCAATTGGACGATCCATTAATGCAATTGACGGAGGATTATAAATGGATCAATTTTTTTGATTTTTACTGGAGATTGGGAATAGATGGACTTTCTATAGGACCTATTTTGCTGACAGGATTTATCACCACTTTAGCTACTTTAGCGGCTCGGCCGGTTACTCGAGATTCCCGATTATTCCATTTCCTGATGTTAGCAATGTATAGCGGTCAAATAGGATCATTTTCTTCTCGAGACCTTTTACTTTTTTTCATCATGTGGGAGTTAGAATTAATTCCCGTTTATCTACTTCTATCCGTGTGGGGGGGAAAGAAACGTTTGTATTCAGCTACAAAGTTTATTTTGTACACTGCAGGAAGTTCCGTTTTTTTATTAATCGGAGTTCTGGGTATCGGTTTATATGGTTCCAATGAACCAACATTAAATTTTGAAACATCAGCTAATCAATCTTATCCAGTAGCACTGGAAATAATATTCTATATTGGATTTCTTATTGCTTTTGCTGTCAAATCACCGATTATACCTTTACATACATGGTTACCAGACACCCATGGAGAGGCACATTACAGTACTTGTATGCTTCTAGCCGGAATTTTATTAAAAATGGGAGCGTATGGATTGGTTCGGATCAATATGGAATTATTGCCCCGCGCTCATTCTCTATTTGCTCCCTGGTTGATTATAGTAGGTACAATTCAAATAATCTATGCAGCTTCAGTATCTCCCGGTCAACGTAATTTAAAAAAAAGAATAGCCTATTCCTCCATATCTCATATGGGTTTCATAATTATAGGAATTGGCTCTATAAGTGATATGGGCCTCAATGGAGCCATTTTACAAATAATCTCTCATGGCTTTATTGGCGCTGCACTTTTTTTCTTGGCGGGAACGAGTTTTGATAGAATACGTCTTGTTTATCTCGACGAAATGGGCGGAATGGCGATCCCGGTTCCAAAAATATTCACGACTTTCAGTATCTTATCGATGGCTTCCCTTGCATTACCGGGGATGAGTGGTTTTGTTGCAGAATTAATAGTATTTTTGGGACTAATTACCAGCCAAAAATTTTTTTTAATAACAAAAATACTAATTACATTTGTAATGGCAATTGGAATGATATTAACTCCTATTTATTCATTATCTATGTTACGCCAAATGTTCTATGGATACAAGTTTTTTAATGCTCCAAACTCTTATTTTTTTGATTCTGGACCGCGAGAGTTATTTGTTTCGATCTCTATCCTTTTACCTGTAATAGGTATTGGTTTTTATCCGGATTTCATTTTATCACTATCAGTTGACAAGGTCGAAGATATTATATCTATCTATTTTTATAGATAATTTTCATGAATAAAATCAAAAATCAAACAGCAATCCTATACTATAATAATAATAGGATGTTTTAAAAAATTCGTTGTACAATTAAAAAAACAATAAAATAATAAGTATTTTTTCTTCTCTTAAGTTTCACTTTAACTTAAGTTAAAAATAAAAAAATGAATTAGACTTTTAACCAGATATGGTTGGCCTTTGTAAGAACCTTTTGAATCACTACTTTGATTCAAAAGGTTCTCGAAGGCTTACACAATGTTTTCTTATATATATGCTGTCCCATGTTTGCTTGTGTTCGTTAGGTTCTTTCTTCAGTTAGATGTTAGTGTAAATGAACCATAACTATGTAGCCCTATTCCTAATAGATTGACCCCAAAATAGCATATCCAAATTATAAGAAATCCCATCGAGGCTACAATTGCGGAATTTACACCTTCAAAATTTTTATTTGTTCGAATATGTAAATAAATCGCGAATACGGTCCAAGTAATAAATGCCCAAGTTTCCTTCGGATCCCAATTCCAATATGAGCCCCATGCCTCATTTGCCCATACTGCTCCCGAAAGAATACCTATGGTTAAAAAGATAAACCCTATACCAATAATACGATAACTCCAATGATCCAATTGTTGAATCAATTGAGATCTATAATAATTCCTAGAAGAGATCAAAGAAATGTTCCATAAAACGTTGTTTCTTTCATTCATGTATTGGATCTCATCAAATGAAAATGAATCATTATTCTTTTTCTCAAAAGCCCTTATGACTTTTCGAAATGTAATGACTATAAGAGCTACTGATAATAATGATCCACATAAAAGAGCTGCATAGCCCAATACCATCATACTTACGTGCATCATTAACCAATGAGATTGTAGAGCGGGTACTAATATTACGGATTGATGCGTTTCAGTTAAAAAACCAGAAGTAGCAAAGCCTTGGGTAAAAATAACACTTGGCGCGGTTATTGCGCTTAAATGGTTTATATTTTTTTTTAAATACGGAACCATACAAATAATGGACAAACTCCATGAAAGAAAAATTAATGATTCGTATAAATCACTTAAGGGTAAATGTCTCGAATAAATCCAACGAGTAACTAATAATCCTGTTATACAGACAAAAGTAGTTTTTATGCCCTTTTCTGATGAATCATATAGTCCTGCGCTTTCATTAATTAATAAGATTATCAAACGAATTGAAATTACAATTGAAACAACCGAAAAAGATATATGAGTTAATATATGCTCTAAACTTGAAAATATCATAAAAAAATTTTTAAAATAAAAAAGGGGGGATTCTCGAAATTATAGGAATGGAAATCGGGAATTGAATTCATTATAGGACTTACTCTTTTATAAGATGCCATGCCGCCACTCGGACTCGAACCGAGATGCTCTAGCACTGCTTCCTAAGAGCAGCGTGTCTACCGATTTCACCATAGCGGCTTGTTCGAAATCATAATAACCTATTTTTATTTAATCGTCTAGGTTAAAGTACTCAATCATTCAATATTTTTTAGTTTTATAGGAAACATTTAAATTCATGAATAAAGAAATTGATGAATCAAAACTCGTTTTAAAAATAGTGATTTAAAACGTATTCCCAATAATAATCCTTATTTTTTATTATTTAATTTAATATTTAGATAATATTTAGAGTGTTAAGTTTATTTAACTTAACAATGGAGTTCTTATAGTTTATACTCTCCTAAAAAAAAAAAAAAGGAAAAAAAAAAATAGGATTTTTATCGATCACAATTTCATGAATACATACAATAGAATAAAAATTGACATACCTTTGTATTAATACTTAGAGTTTTCGCTGTGTAGAGAATTTGTGTTACTATTTAGAAAATTAATTAAATTAATTAAATTGGGTTTGGGTTAGCTATTGGGCGTATCATATAATAAAAAAGTTTCGATTTCTATCGTAATTGGACCGTACTTTAAAGTAAAATAACCCGTTCTAAATTAATACATATATTGATCTATCTTCCCCAGCCCAAGCAACTATAGGATTCGTTTTTTATTTTTGATGACCAAAATTGATACATTTCTCGTATAAAATATCCATTGATAAAAACTTCTTGTCCCATTTAGGTGGATATTTTATACGAGGTATATAAGGTATATATATAAGGATAAGGAGTATATATATTGATAATTATTTTTTTTTAATGATTGTTCAGAAAATTACAAAAGAAATTTGAAACTTAAAAAATTAGTTTCAACAACTCATTAATTTGGATTAAAAATCTTATATTTGTTGTTCTATAAAAAATAGTATATATATAATATATAATAAAAAATATAAAAAGACAAAACTTTACTAAAAAGACAGCTGAAACTTTAGATCTTGTATTTATTCTTTTTTTTGTTTGACAAAAAAAATATCATTTTAAAAATAAAGTATACAAAATAATTCTTATTTTACATACCAAAATAGCAAAACGAATTCAATTTAATATTTATCCATTCAAAACATTAAGGAATGGGAATCATTACTTTTTATTTTTTATTATAATTATTTATTATTTTAATTTCTTTTTTAAGTATAATTAAAAATTATTCTATTATTATATATAATAGAATAATATAAAAGATAATAGAATAATATAAAAGATAATAGAATAATAATAAAATAATAAAAGAATAATCTAAATTATTATATATAAATTAGATATATAAGATATATAAATATATAAATTAGAAACGAAATTAAAAAGAAAACTATACTTTTTTTAGAACTTTTTTTAGAGTCAGAGATAGATTCAGACTATTCCAATGTTTAATTATTTATTTATTTCTTGTTGTACAAAAAACTTTTTGAATTCCCTGTAGAAAGCGATTTCGCTAACGAAAAAGCTTTCAATGCTACCCAATACCCCTCCATTTTCCAAATATTTTTACGAATTCGTTTTTTTGATATAGAAGTGCGTTTTTTTGGAACTGCCATTAAAAAATTATGATAGAGTATTCATTTCTATAGTTGGATGTGAAAGACATCTATTGTTCAAAACCAATTGTTCTTTACTTACTATATAATTCTATATAATTATATAATTATCTATTTATAGTATATAATTATCTATTTATAGTCTAAATTATACTCTCTTCATAAAAAAATACAAAAATATAAACCAAAGTGGTTGTTCCTTTATATTGTTTATTTTCATCGTGCTATATTTATACATGTAATAAAATACATCAAAAAGTTTAAGAAACCAACCCTTAATTTTTTTTATATTAATTGCTTAATTAGTCAAACGCGAAAAAAGAGTGCACCTAATTAAAATTTTCAAATTCAAATGAGACTCGTAGTTAATGTGTTAAAGTATACATCATTAAAAAAAAAAAGTAAGTATTTCTTTTTCAATAGTAGCTTGGTCATCTCATTTGACCAATTTAAACTTCTTGATTTGAAATATTTTGTTTTGTTTGAAGTATTTGGAAAAAATTTATAATAATTAAGAATATAAAATTTTATTTTAGTTTTACATATCTTAATTTTTTTTTATTAACAGATTCCTTTCAAAAAAAAATAAGAGCTGGTGAATCAGAAACAGTTAATTAATAATTAAGAATAAAAGATTTTTATTTATTTATTTTTATGGAATATACATATCAATATTCATGGATCATACCTTTCATTCCAGTTATAATTCCTATATTAATAGGAGTGGGACTTCTCCTTTTCCCGAAGGCAACAAAAAATCTTCGCCGCATGTGGGCTTTTCCTAGTGTTTTATTGTTAAGTATAGTTATGATTTTTTCAGCCAATCTGCCTATTCAGCAAATAAATAACAGTTATATCTATCAATATGTATGGTCTTGGACCATCAATAATGACTTTTCTTTAGAGTTCACCTACTTGATCGATCCACTTACTTCTATTATGTCAATCTTAATTACTACTGTTGGAATTATGGTTCTTATTTATAGTGACAATTATATGTCTCATGATCAAGGATATTTGAGATTTTTTGCTTATATGAGTTTTTTCAATACTTCAATGCTGGGATTAGTGACTAGTTCTAATTTGATACAAATTTATATTTTTTGGGAATTAGTTGGAGTCTGTTCTTATCTATTAATAGGTTTTTGGTTCACACGACCGATTGCCGCGAATGCTTGTCAAAAAGCGTTTGTAACTAATCGTGTAGGGGATTTTGGTTTATTATTAGGAATTTTGGGTCTTTATTGGATAACGGGCAGTTTCGAATTTCGGGATTTGTTTGAGATATTCAATAACTTGATTTATAATAATCAAGTTAATTTTTTATTTGTTACTTTGTGTGCCCTCTTATTATTTTCTGGTGCAATTGCTAAATCCGCTCAAGTTCCCCTTCAGGTATGGTTACCTGATGCTATGGAAGGACCTACTCCTATTTCAGCTCTTATACATGCTGCTACTATGGTAGCCGCTGGAATTTTCCTTGTAGCTCGGCTTCTTCCTCTTTTCATAGTTATACCTTACATAATGAATATAATAGCTTTGATAGGTATAATAACATTACTATTAGGAGCTACTTTAGCTCTTGCTCAAAAAGATATTAAGATAAGTTTAGCCTATTCTACAATGTCTCAATTGGGTTATATGATGTTAGCTCTCGGTATTGGGTCTTATCGAGCTGCTTTATTTCATTTGATTACTCATGCTTATTCGAAAGCATTGTTGTTTTTAGGGTCCGGATCAATCATTCATTCAATGGAAGCGATTGTTGGATATTCTCCAGATAAAAGTCAGAATATGGTTCTTATGGGTGGTTTAA